ATAAAGTAAGCTAATTTAAGCTAGTGGGTTCATACCCCAAATATGAATTAATTTCCTTTATTAATATTTAATCAAAAATTTATTTTTTTATGAATTTTATTTATGTCAATTTTAATAAGAATTTCATGCTCATTTTGATTTCCATTATGAATATCATTAGAAATTAACATAATAATATTTATTCCTTTAATAAATTCAAAAAACTTTCTTTCATCTAATAGAATAATAAATTATTATATTATTCAATCTTTCTCATCTTCATTATTTCTTTTTTCATCTTTTTTAACTTTTATTTTTTCAACTAAAATTTTAATTTTAATTATTTTAACTTCTATAATAATTAAACTTGGCTCAGCACCCTTTCATGCATGATTTCCTCAAATTTCTGAAGGCTTAAATATATTCCCGTTTTTTTTTCTTTTAACTTTCCAAAAAATTATCCCCCTTTTTATTTCTTCTTTAATTACTCATAAATTTTTTATTTTTTTTATTATTACCTCAAGAATAATTGGATCTTTCGGAGGCCTAAATCAAACTTCTCTTAAAAAAATTTTAGCTTTTTCTTCTATTTCTCACTTAGCCTGAATAATAACATTAATTTTTACTAATTATAATTTTTGAATACTGTACTTATTAATTTATTCAATTATTTTAATAAAAATTATTAAAACCTTTAAAAAAAATTATAATTTTTCAATTTATAATTTAAATTCAATAAAATTATCTTTTTTAAATAAAATTACAATTATTTGTCTTTTCTTATCATTGGGAGGCATGCCTCCCTTTTTAGGGTTTTTAATAAAATGAATTTCCGTTATTTTAATTATTAAAAATTTCCCAATTATTATACTAATTTTAATTATTTCATCTCTTATTAACTTATTTTTTTATATTCGAATTCTATACCCAATTTTTTTAAATTTAAATATTCTTATCAAACCCAACCAATTTTCTTATATTTTTTCAAAAAATTATTTTTTTTTTTTAAATTTTTTAAGAATTATTATTTTTACTCCAATAATAATAATAATTTAAAGATTTTAAGTTAAAAAAACTATGTGCCTTCAAAGTACAAAATAATCAATATAATTAAATCTTAGATTAATCTTCTTTAAATTTGCAATTTAATATTTTTTATAAAATATAAGATTAAATTTACTTTAGTAAAAGAATTTTATTCATTAATAAATTTACAATTTATAGCTTAATTACTTCAGCCATTTTACCGCGATGACTATTCTCTACAAACCACAAAGACATTGGAACTATATATTTAATTTTTGGAAGATGATCAACTATAGTAGGCATATCAATAAGAATTTTAATTCGAACTGAGTTAGGTCAACCAGGTTCTTTAATTGGAAATGATCAAATTTATAATGTCATTGTTACAGCTCACGCTTTCATTATAATTTTCTTTATAGTTATACCTGTAATAATTGGAGGTTTTGGAAATTGATTAATTCCTTTAATACTGGGGGCACCTGATATAGCTTTCCCTCGAATAAATAATTTAAGTTTTTGATTATTACCCCCCTCTTTATTCTTATTAATTAATTCTTCTTTAGTAGAAAGAGGAGCAGGGACAGGATGAACAGTATATCCTCCTCTTTCCTCTAACATTTCCCATTCTGGCGCCTCTGTGGATATAGCAATTTTTTCTCTTCACTTAGCGGGAATTTCATCTATTTTAGGCGCAATTAATTTTATTACAACAATTATTAATATACGTTCCCCTGGAATACCAATAGAGCGAATACCCTTATTTGTTTGATCAGTTTTTATTACAGCAATTTTACTTCTTCTCTCTCTTCCTGTTCTTGCGGGAGCAATTACTATACTTCTAACAGATCGTAATTTTAATACTTCATTTTTTGATCCTTCTGGAGGGGGTGATCCCATTTTATATCAACATTTATTTTGATTTTTTGGTCATCCAGAAGTATATATTCTTATTCTTCCCGGGTTTGGAATAGTTTCTCATATTATTTGTTTTCATACAGGAAAAAAAGAACCTTTTGGAACATTAGGGATAATTTATGCTATACTAGCAATTGGCTTTTTAGGATTTATTGTTTGGGCTCACCATATATTTACCGTAGGTATAGATATTGATACACGAGCTTATTTTACAGCAGCAACTATAATTATTGCTGTACCTACAGGCATTAAAATTTTCAGCTGACTTGCTACTTTACATGGGTCAAATATTAATTATAACTCCTCTATACTCTGAGTATTAGGGTTTGTTTTTTTATTTACTCTCGGAGGATTAACTGGAATTATTTTAGCCAATTCATCAATTGATATTATTTTACATGATACTTATTATGTAGTAGCCCATTTTCATTATGTTCTTTCAATAGGAGCTGTATTTGCCATTATAGGATCAATTACACATTGATTCCCTTTATTTTTTGGCTTAAATTTTAATTCTCTTTGACTAAAAATTCAATTTTTTTCTATATTTATTGGAGTAAATATAACCTTTTTTCCTCAACATTTTTTAGGATTAAGAGGAATGCCTCGACGATACTCAGATTACCCTGATTTTTTTTCTAAATGAAACTTAATTTCTTCTTTGGGGAGAATAATTTCTTCTATAAGAGTAATTTTTTTTATTATCATTATATGAGACGCTATGATATCAAAAAAAATAATTCTTATTTCTCAATTCTCAAACTCCGCTAACGAGTGACAATTAAATTTTCCTCCTTCAGAACATACTTTTAATCAAAATAACATTCTTATTAAATAACTAAACTAATGATAACTTGATCAAACATTATATTTTCTAACAGAAATTCTCCTATTATAGAACAAATAATTTTTTTCCATGATCATTCCATATTAATTATTATTATAATTACTATTATTACATTATATATAATTACAAATATTATAATAAACTCATTATCATCACGATTTTTGATAGAAGGACAAGAAATTGAAACTATTTGAACAATTATTCCAGCAATTACATTAATTTTTATTGCTATACCCTCACTACGTCTTCTATATATGCTTGATGAATCATATGCATCCTCAATCACTGTAAAAATTATTGGTCATCAATGATATTGATCTTATGAATTTTCAGATTTCAATATTGAATTTGATTCCTTCATAATTCCTTCTAATGAAATAAAAAGAAATTCTTTTCGTTTACTAGATGTGGACAATCGAATAGTAATCCCCTTCAATTCCCACATTAAATTTTTAATTTCATCAGCAGATGTAATTCACTCTTGAACTATTCCTTCCTTAGGTGTAAAAATAGACGCTGTTCCAGGACGTCTTAACCAATCCTTTAGCTTTGCCTCACGTCCTGGGTTATTTTTTGGGCAATGTTCTGAAATTTGTGGAGCAAATCATAGTTTTATACCTATTTCTCTCGAAATTACATCTTCTTACAACTTTATTAAATGATTAAAATCTTTCTCATTGAATGGCTGAAATATTTAAGCATTGGTCTCTTAAACCACATTATAGTGATAATCACTTTCAATGAAAAAACTAGTTAAATTTAATAACTTTAGAATGTCAATCTAAAATTACTTTTTGTGTTTTTTAATTCCCCAACTATTTCCTATAAATTGAATTTGTTTATCTATTTTATTTTCTTTATTACTAAGATTTTCTTTAATTAATTTATATTTTTTTTTAATAAAAACAAAAAAAATATTACCAAATTTTATAAAAATTAATAAATTTTTATTAAAATGATAATAAATTTATTTTCAATTTTTGACCCTTCTTCTTCATCAAATTTAAGACTTAACTGACTTTCAATTATTTCAGTATTATTTATTATTCCAGCTAATTTTTGAAGAACTTCATCACGATACCAAATATTTTGAAAAATTATTTTTTCAAAAATTTTTGAAGAAATTAAAAATAACTTATCTTTAAAATTTCAAAAATTCATTCTTTTTTATATTTCTCTTTTTTTTTCAATTTTAATATTTAATTGTTTAGGATTAATTCCTTATGTTTTTACTCCCTCTAGTCATATTATTCTATCAATAATTATAGCTTTTCCTCTTTGATTAACTTTGATATTAAAAGGATGAATTACATCATTTAATAAAATAATAACTCATTTAGTCCCAATAGGATCTCCTATAATACTTACATTTTTTATAGTAATTATTGAAACCATCAGAAATCTAATTCGACCTATTACTTTATCCATTCGTTTATCTGCTAATATAATTAGAGGTCATTTATTAATTCATCTTCTTACCTCTATTCCATTTTTTTTTCCTAAAAGAATACTCATAATTCTTCCCATTATATTATTTTTAATAATTCTAGAAACAGCTGTTGCTATAATTCAAAGATATGTTTTTATTACTCTCTCATCTCTTTACACAAATGAAATTTAATAACCAATGATATTTCACCCATTTCATATAGTAGAAAAAAGACCTTGACCATTTACTAGGTGTGTTACATCTATTATAATTACTATAAGAGGAGTTTTATTACTTCATTTCTCATTCTCTCATATATTTTCATTAGCATTAATTATTTTAATCTTAACTCTTTTTCAATGATGACGCGACGTTTCACGAGAAGCTGCTTTTCAAGGACTTCATTCTTCCTATGTTTTATGAGGATTAAAATTTGGAATAATTTTATTTATTATTTCTGAAATTTTTTTTTTTATTTCTTTTTTCTGAGCTTTTTTCCACAGAAGATTATCACCTAACATTGAAATTGGAGCCCTTTGACCCCCAAAAAATATTTTTCCTTTTAATCCATTTGAAATTCCCCTTTTGAATACAACTATTTTAATTTCATCTGGTATTTCAATTTCTTGATCTCATCATAGAATTATTAATAATAATTATAAAGAAGCTTTCAATTCATTATTGATTACCATTTTGCTTGGTATTACATTTACTATTCTTCAAATATGGGAATATATACAAGCACAATTTTCTATAAGAGATAGAATTTTTGGTTCCACATTTTTTATAACTACAGGTTTCCATGGAATTCACGTAATTATTGGAACAACTTTTTTAATTATCTCTTTTCTCCGTTTAAATAAAAATCTCATTTCATCCTCCCATCATTTTGGGTTTGAAGCCGCTGCTTGGTATTGACATTTTGTAGATGTAGTATGACTATTTTTATTTACCTTCATATATTGATGAGTTTATTGTTTAATTAGTATATATAAGTACATTTAATTTCCAATTAAAAAGATTTCTTTTAAAAAAATTAAACAATGAAATTAATAACAATTATCATAATTCCTTTTTTCATTTTTATTATTTTTTTTTTAATTTTTTTTAAAGGATTCCTAAATAAAGAGAAACTATCACCCTTTGAATGTGGATTTGACCCATTTTCTTTATCTCGAATTCCTTTTTCTTTAAAATTTTTTTTAATTGCTGTTATTTTTTTAATTTTTGATATTGAAATTGTAATCATTCTTCCCTTTCCTCTTTTATCTTTTAATAAAAATATATTATTCCTTATCACTTTTATTATAATTAATATTTTTGTAGCATGAGGTTTAATTTATGAATGAAAAAAAGGAATACTTGAATGATTAAAATAAAGAAAAGTATTTAAATATATAAAATCTAACTTGCAATTAGAAATTGATCTTTCCTTTTCTAAAAATAAAGCGATATTAAATTGCAATCAGTTTCGACCTGATCTTAGATGAACTCTATTTTTTTTAATAGAAGCCAAAACCCCCGAGGCTATTCACTGTTAATGAATATACTGATTATATCCTATTAAACCAAGATTAATTTTATAGACTTCTAATCTATTAATAATGATTTTCATTTAATCTTTATTTTTATAGTGTAAATAAACACATAACATTTTCGTTGTTATAATGATTTTTTCTAAAAATATTCTTAAAAATTATTTCTTTACATTTTCAGTGTAATATTTTTTTTTTAATAAACTATAAGAATACAAATATATATATATAATTAATATTCTTACATATAATAAAACCAAAGATCTTAAAAAATTATTTCTAAGTCAGACTGAATAATATCTATTATTTTTAAAAAAATTAAAAACTCCACCGGGGCCTATTTCTTCTGTTCATTTTCAATCATTTTCCAAAATTATTCTAAATTTTTTAAATTTTTTTAGTAAAATTATTCTTGATAAAATTGATATAAATCATATTCTTCTAAAAAAATAATATATATTTTTTATTATATAACCTTCTATTTTCACAATAAACATTAAATAAAAAAAATAAAAAGAAATTAAAATTAAAATTAAATTAAAAAACTTTCTTAAATTAGATAAAATCAATAAATCTTCATAAGTTAAATTTATCCATCTAAATATATTTCCTAAAATAATTACTATAAATCTTAAAAAATAAATAGGAAACAATATAAAAAAATTAGAACCTTTTAAAAAAAAACTTTGAATAAAAATCCCCTTTCAAACAATATAATATAATATTCGTATACAATAAATTATTGTTAATGATGTTCTTGCAATTACAATTATAATAATAAACATATTATTAATGTTTATATAAATAAACTCTAAAATTAAATCTTTTGAATAAAATCCTCCTACAAATGGAAACCCAAAAAGAGATAATCTTGCTAATCCTATACACCCTGAAATTAAAGGTCTAAATCTAAAAAATCCTCCTAAATATCGAATGTCTTGAACTCCCGAAAAAGTATGAATTACTAATCCTGCACAAAGAAAAAGTATAGATTTAAATAATGCATGTATTAATAAATGAAAAAATGCCAATTCTATTTTACCCAATGATAAAATTAATATAATTATTCCTAATTGGCTAAGAGTAGAAAAAGCAATAATTTTTTTAAAATCTAATTCTAAATTTGCCCCCACTCCTGCTATAAACATAGTTATTCTTGACAAAATTATTATAATTCTTGAATAAAATTTTACTTCAAAAAGAATTCTAAATCGAATTAAAAGATAAATTCCTGCAGTTACTAAAGTAGAAGAATGAACTAAAGAAGAAACCGGTGTCGGAGCAGCTATAGCTGCTGGTAATCAAGCAGAAAAGGGAATTTGTGCTCTTTTTGTTATTCCTGAAATTATAATTAAAATTCCGCAAATTTTAATTATTTCTTTAACTCTACCTATATCTAATCTTCCATAATTTAATAAAAAAATTACTGATATTATAAGTGTTACATCACCAATTCGATTTATTAAAACAGTAATTATTCCTGAATTATATGAATTAGTACTTTGATAAAAAACAACTAAACAATATGACACTAATCCTAAACCATCTCATCCTAAAATAATTATTATTATATTAGGGGAAATAATTAATAATAACATAGAAAACACAAATAATAAAACTATGTAACAAAAATAAAATTTTTCCCTTTCCCCTTCTATATACTCATGTCTGTAAATAACCACTATACCAGAAATTATTATTACTACAAACATAAATCTTAATCTAATCCAATCTAATAAAAAATACATTTTCACATCTAAAGATAACAAATTTAATAATACAACTTCAATTACAATAACTTCGTATATATAAATTATATAAATAAACAACATAAAAAAAAAAAAACTATTAATTAATAAATAATAACCTCATTTTAAAAAAATTACTTAATGATAACTCATCAATAAATCCACAATTTATTATTTTAATTTAAACTAATTAAGTTTTAAATTCATATTTGAAAACATTCTATTTTTAATACTCAAACAATTAAAGGAAAAAAATGTAAATATATTAAAAAATGTTCTCGCAGCGAAATTAAATTTGAAGATCAAGAAACTCAACCCTCCCCATGATTTACATATCTATACAAATATAATGAGTACCTAGCTCTCAAAAATAATAATAATATCAAAGGAAATAAAAATATTATTCTAAATTTTAGCAATCTCCCTAATAAAAAAATTTCCCCAAAAATATTTATCGAAGGAGGTGCTGCTATATTAAATACTCTTATTAAAAATCATCAAAAAGAAACAGAAGGAAAAATTTTATTTATTCCTTTTAATAAAAGTAAACTACGAGTAAAAAAACGTTCATAAAATATATTCCCCAAACAAAACAGCCCAGATGAGCAAAGTCCATGTCCTAACATTAATAATAACCTACCAAAAGAGCTAAAAAAATTTATTCTCATAATTCCTCTAAGAACAATTCCCATATGACAAACTGATGAATAAGCAATTAATGATTTTACATCTGTTTGAAATAAACATATTATTCCAACTAAAATTCTTCCTAAAATTGAAACAACTATAATTATATATCTTATTTCTATTAACTCATGCATAAAAAACATTTTAAAACGATAAATCCCGTAAATTCCTAATTTTAATAAAACAGCAGCTAAAATTATAGAACCAGAAATAGGGGCCTCTACATGGGCTTTAGGTAACCATAAATGAACAAAAAATATAGGAACTTTAACCAAGAACCCTAATATTATAAAAAAAAAAAGAACTCCAATAGATTTAAATGTTCTGTAATCTATTAGTAAATAATTTAAACCATTATCTCTTAATAAAATTATTAAAATAAACAATGGTAAAGAACCTAGTAAAGTGTATATTAATATATAAATACCTGCTTGTAAACGCTCAGGTTGGTTTCCTCAATTAAAAATTATTATAATAATAGGAAATAAAATAGACTCAAAAAAAAAATAAAATATTATTAAATTTATTCTATAAAAACATAAATAAAGCAAAAACAACATAAAAAAAAGATAAAATTTAAAATATTTATTCTCATAAAGCATTTCTTTGAATCTAGCTAATATTATTAAAATTATTATTCATACAGAAAGCAAAAATAAATTCATTCTTAATAAATCTCCTCCTAATTTATATACTAACCTCCCTCTATCTACAAAGTTAACAAATACCAATCTTAAAAATAAAAATAACATTAAAATTAACTCTAAGCCTTTATAAATTATAGATATTCAAATTATCAAAAATAAAGGAAACAATAATTTTAACATTTAAGTATATATAAAGAGGAAACTTGATCATTACCATAAAAAAAACTTATAATTACTATTAATCTTAACCCTAATCTAGCTTCCGCCACAATTATAGTTAAATAAACCAATACTAATAAATAAGTATCTATCAAAATTATACAATTAATTAGTATGAATAACCTTAAATACATAAACTCAAAACTTAATAAAATTATTATTAAATAAAATCGATTTTTTAAAAAACTTGTTAAACCCACTAAATATATAAAAATTGCTAACTCTATCATTAGTTATAATAATTTAAAAAAAAATAATGGTTTTGTAAACCAAATTTGATACATTCTTATAACTTCAGAAAAGATAATCTCTTTAAATATCCAAAATTTATGTACTTTTAATTTATATACTATTTTCTGAAATAAAATTAATAATTTTTTTAACAATAACTTTTTTTATTTTTAATCATCCTATATATATATTAATATCAATTATTTCTCTTACCTTGATAATAAGAATTTTAATTTATAAAAGAATAAAATTAATATGAATCCCTCTTATTCTTATTCTTTTAATTTTAGGAGGGATACTAATTTTATTCCTTTACATTATTAGACTTATTCCTAACAAAAAATTATTTTTCAATAAAAAAATTATTATACTTTTAATTTTTATACTACTATTTTTTCCACCATTTAAAATATCAGAAATTTCTTTTTTTTTTATAAATTCTAATTTTTTTCCTTCTTCCATAAATATAATAATATTTATAATAATTTATTTAATTATAACATTAATTGTAGTAATAAAAATTATAACTTCATGCAACGCCCCTCTTTCAACTTCATAACTAATGAATTTAAAAAAAATTATTAATCCTATTTCTAATTTACCTACCCCGTCTAACATTTCTTATATGTGAAATATAGGTTCCCTTTTAGGAATATGTTTATTAATTCAAATTCTTAGAGGTCTTTTTTTAGCAATAAACTTCTCAAGAGATATTTCTACCGCATTTAACATAATATCTCATATTTCACGAGATGTCAATAACGGTTGATTAATTCGATCTATCCACTCTAATGGAGCTTCAATATTTTTTATTTTTTTATATTTACATATCGGTCGAGGAATTTATTATTCTTCTTTTTATTTTATAAAAACTTGAATAACAGGTATTATTATAATTTTTATTTTAATAGCCACAGCTTTCCTTGGTTACGTTCTCCCTTGAGGTCAAATATCCTTTTGAGGAGCAACAGTAATTACAAATTTATTTTCAGCTATTCCTTATATTGGCTCAATACTTACTTATTGAATTTGAGGTGGTTTCTCAGTTGATAATAATACTCTTACCCGTTTTTTTTCCTTACATTTCATTCTTCCTTTTATTTTATTATTAATAGTAATAATTCATATTATAATAATTCATGAAAAAGGTTCTAGAAACCCTTTAGGTTTAAATTTAAATATTGATAAAATCCCCTTTCATCCTTACTTTACAGTAAAAGATATTTTAGGGTGTTTAATTACTTTATTTTTTTTTTCTATTATTGTTCTTATTTTACCTTATTTTTTAAATGATGCAGAAAATTTTAACATTGCTAATCCTTTAGTTACTCCACCTCACATTCAACCTGAATGATATTTTTTATTTGCGTATGCTATTTTACGATCAATTCCTAACAAATTTGGGGGTGTAATTGCATTAATAATATCTATTCTTATTATTATTACTCTCCCCTTTTCTATAAAAAATAAATTTTCTTCTTTTTTTTTCTCTCCTTTAAAAAAATTTTTATTTTGAACTATAGTAAATTTATTTATACTTTTAACATTCTTAGGAGCTTGCCCTGTGGAGTATCCTTACGTAATTATTAGCCAAATTTTAACCATTATATATTTTTCTTTTTTTTTAATTATTCCTTTATTATGACTTTTTAACTATTAATAAGTATATATTTTGAAAATATAAAAAAGAATTTTTTTCTAAAAGTCTTTTTTCTAAAAAGGACACAAACATTCCTTATAATAATAATTTTTATAAAACATATAAAAAAAATCATTAAAATTCTAAATGGTAAAATAACCTTTCAAGCTAACATTATTAATTTATCATAACGATAGCGAACTAAAGTCCCCCGAATTAAAATAAATAAAATTATAATAATTATTATATAAATTATTAAAAATCCTCTTGACCCCATAAATAAATAAGATGTCACTAATCTAAATAAAATAATATTTCCGTACTCCGCTATAAATAATATAGCAAAATTTCATGAACCATACTCAACATTAAACCCTGAAACTAATTCCGACTCCCCCTCAGATAAATCAAAAGGCCTTCGATTTGTCTCAGCATAGCAAGAAACTATTCAAACTACAAATAAATTTAAAAACCCTACTAAAAATATTCAAAAATCTTGATAATTTCTTACATTTTTAATATTAAAACTTCCAGAAAAAAAAACAATTCTAATTAAAAGTATAGAAAAGCTTACTTCATAAGAAATTACTTGAGCAACACCTCGATATGCTCCTAACAACGAATATTTAGAATTAGAAGACCACCCCCCCATAAGGATTACATAAACTCTTAGTCTAGAAACACATAGTATAAATACTAGTCTATACTCAATTAAAATTTGATTGTATTTTCATTTAAACAAAAATAATAATAATATTATTAACATTAATGAAACTAAAGACATTAAAGTATAAATGAATATATTTATATAAAATATAAAATTTATTTCTTTTCTAAATAGCTTTATAGCATCTCTTAATGGCTGAAAAATCCCCCACAATCCTACTTTATTAGGACCTTTACGAATATGAACATACCCTAAAATCTTTCGCTCTAATAAAGTAAAAAAAGCAACTCTTACCAAAACACATAAAACTAACAATAAAAATCTAATAAAAGAAATCATTATTAAAGGAACTTAATCATAGAGGAAGCTTAAATTCCTCGCATTTAACTTTCTGCCACTTTAATTTTTTAAAAACTATACTAACTGGTAACTACCATTTTCAAATTCTAAATTTGATACAATTTTTTCTGCCAAATTAGTATAAAACTTAAATATTTTTTAATTAAAAACATTTATATTTTTAATTCCTTTCGTACTATAAAAATAAATCTTTCAAATTAAGATAGAAACCAACCTGGCTCACGCCGGTCTGAACTCAGATCATGTAGGAATTTAAAAGTTGAACAAACTTCTTTTCATCAACTTCTTCGCCGAAAAAGAATCCTAATCCAACATCGAGGTCGCAAACTATTTTATCTATATGAACTATCCAAAATTATTACGCTGTTATCCCTAGAGTATTTTTTTCATTTAATCGCTAAAAACGGAACCAACTTTTATTAAAAAAAAGATACTTATTCTTTTTTTATCACCCCAATTAAACTTTTTTTAAATAAAAAATTTTAAAAAAAATAAAAAATTCATAGGGTCTTCTTGTCCCTAATTTAAATTTTTGCTTTTGCACTAAAAAATCAAATTTAATTATTTAATTAAAGAAAGCCTCTAATTGTTCAACCATTCTCTTAGCACTCATTTAAAATCTTATTTCAATACCTTCGTATAGTCAAAATACCACAGCAATTTAAATAATCATTGAGCAGGTTATACATCTTATTATTCTTCAAGATGAAATGTTTTTGATAAACAGTCAATTATATATTTTGCCGAATTACTATAATTAAATTTTCTTTTTTTTACTTTGTTTTAATTATTAATTTTTTTAAAAAAATTTACTAATTTTTTAATAATTATATTAAACAAAGAATTAATTTAATCATAAAAAAATCTTACATAAAAATTATTAATTTTTTATTCTTTTTAAAAAGACTCAGAAAATTTTATTCCTTATTAAAAATCTAAAAAAAATAATAAAGATTTCCATTAAGCTTATCCCCCATGGATAAAAATTATAAAATTTTTTATAAACTTTATTTTATAATTCTGATCTAAAATCATAAAATTATAACCAGATATCATTAAATATGAATAAAATTTCATTTCTATTAAAATATTTTTTGTCATATTTCCACATAATTTTTTTATTTTAATAGCTCATTTTAATTTCGGGAAATTAAAATAATTTAATTTCTTCTAAAAACCCTAATGCAAAAGGTACCAAAATGTGCTTTTCAAATTTTACAATTTTCAAATTTTCATTTTTCCTTTACAGTTCTTTAAAAAAAATTTTTTTTACAAAAATACAAATTTTAATAAAAATTTATTCTTTTTTATCTCGATTGTTTCTTTTTTATAAAAATAAAATGGTTAAAAAAACAAAATTTTCATTGTAAATGAAACATCAATAGATTTCATTTTAAAAAACACTTTCCAGTACTTTTACTTTGTTACGACTTATCTCACCTCTGAGAGCGACGGGCGATATGTGCATATTTTAGAGCTTATTTCAAATATTCATTCTATTAATATTTTACTATTAAATCCTAATTTTCTTTTCAATATTATAGCATTAAAATTAATGTAATTCACTTCATTCATAATTATAAGCTGCACCTTGACTTAATATACTTTTTAGATTAAAAAAAATCTTAACTATAATTATTCAATATAATTAAATATAGTGGTATACAAACTGATTTAATACTAAATTAAGTAAGATCAAGGCGTTGTGTCCATTACAGAGCAAATTCCTCTAATAAGCTTAAAATACCGCCAAAATTTTATGATTTCATAAACTTTACTTACTACCAACATTTAGCTTAAAATAATAGGGTATCTAATCCTAGTTTAAAAATTAAATTTTTTTAAAATCAATTTTGTTATTAAAAAATATAAATTTCACCTTTATTAATTTTTTAAAAATTTTTTAATAATTTTATTATTTTTAATATATTAAAAAAGATTTACTTGTATAACCGCGGCGGCTGGCACAAGTTTAGCCAAATCATTTTATTAAACTTCTATTTTATTTTTTTTAAAAAAATAAATTTTTCTTCTATTTATATATAAATTTATACTAAAAATATAAAGAAAGTTTAAAATATTTTAACATAAACTATATTTAAATTTATTATTTTTCCCTTCTTTTTTTAGAATTCAAGAAGGGAAAAATATAATCTAAATTAAAAAGCATTCCTATGCGTCTTCTTTATGTATGTAATTGTAAATAATTAACATAGATTTCCCTCCCAAGGGAACAATGATCTAGATTTTATCTAAATTTATGTGAAGCTGTCTGGTCATCTCTAAATCTTTCGGATATATTTTATGATATGAAACCATGTCTTAAATTAATTTTCAAAGTTAATACAATGACATATAAATGAAATTATGAGTGATGCTCCTTACATTTATATAAATGTTTATATACTTTTAAACATATAAAAAAACATTTTTTTTAAAAATACAACATTTTTTTAAAATAAAATGCCTGAATAAAAGGATTATCTTGATAGGATAAATTATGTAACTTTTTGTTACTTTTATTAAATTTATTAGTTTTAATAAAAACAATTTATTTCTTTTAAATTCAAAATTTAACGTGCGTATACACTTAAAACTATTATTT